TTTGGCCCCCTTCAAAAAAAAGGAAATGCGGGCAGGGTTAAGCTCGGTAGAGGGTTCGAGAATAGGGTAGGGTCCTGTCTTTAAGATTCAGATAAGAAAAGAGTTCCAAACCTTTATGCATGCACCTTCGTATAAGTGCTGCATACAAGTTCCGGCCAGGAGAATTGGGAAACTAAAACCAATTTGAACCGCTCACATCACAGTAGTAGTAGCGTAAAGCCTTAAGTCGGGGGGCGGCCATAAAAGAAAGGCTATGACTTTCACATCTCTCTCTCTAGATATCTAGAGAGAGATCCACTGCGTGAGCAACCGACTGTGCGTTACATGTGCTCTACAGGCCGCACTCCATCTTTCTTCCCCCTTTTTTTTGGATTTGGAAGACGGGCCGTTCGGTTCGAAAGGCATGGTTTTCAGTATGTCTCCAGATAGGGCCCCCCACTAGTCCGGCTAGCTAGTGAGCGGTTCTTTCGGGCGAGAAGCGGGCCGGGCCCTACGGGCGGGCATCTCCCGCAACGCAAGCTGCATTGTTCGCCACCACCCGAGAAGCAAAAGATTCGAGAGTCCAGGCTTAATATACATGCATAGATAGTGGTCTAATGACAAGGGCCGACGACGGAAGCTCGGGACGGAGCCGTATGATGCGGAAGTCTCACGTACGGTTCCCTGAGAAGGGAGTGGCTACCTACTGGAGCTTCGACCAACCACCACCGGTAAATTCCGCTTTGGGGCCACCCCTTACTCTACCATTATTATAGGGGTATGGGGTTCGAGACAAAGAAAGATCAAGGCAGCATATCAGTTTTTCCTTTATACTTTACTTGGATCTGTTTTTATGCTATTAGCTATTCTGTTGATTCTTTTCCAAACAGGGACCGCCGATTTACAAATATCATTAACCACAGAATTTAGTGAGCGGCGCCAAATCTTTCTATGGATTGCTTCTTTCGCCGCTTTCGCCGTCAAAGTGCCTATGGTACCAGTTCATATTTGGTTACCCGAAGCTCATGTAGAGGCACCTACGGCAGGATCCGTCATCTTGGCAGGAATTCCTTCAAAATTGGGAACCCACGGGTTTTTAAGATTTTCAATACCCATGTTTCCCGAAGCAACACTTTGTTCCACTCCTTTCATTTATACTCCAAGCGCGATTGCTATAATATATACTTCCTTGACCACTTCAAGACAGATCGATCTTAAGAAGATCATTGCTTACTCCTCAGTAGCCCATATGAATCTGGTGACTATTGGTATGTTTAGTCGGGCGGCGGCCGTTAGGTCACCTATTTTTAGTTATGGACACAAAAGACAAGGCCAAAACATGTGTGCCGGGCGTGCGACCCATCAACCTACTAGCAATGGGGGAGAAAACATAGCATGTCGCAACAAAAGCTTGATTCAAGGCGTCAGCAAAACATTGCCGTCTGTTCCAAAAACAAAAGCCCCTTAGCGCCCCGGGACGGGAGTGGGGGACACCCTACGCGCAGGCAACAGCAGCACCGGCTCTACGAAGTCAGAATCGAATCTTTGTGTTGGCTTTCCCAATTCATTCGTGAATAAGAATTCAAGGGCTAGAAGCGAGCGCTTCTAGCTGCTTCGCCTGCTTCTTATTATTTATTGTGGCTATGTTGGCGTGGCGGAAATGAACGAAAAGCGAGATGAACGTGCTATTTTCAAATCGATTGATAGATAGCCTGATCCGTTCTGATAGATCGAAAGAGTAGGAATGATATAGAGGGAATCCATCAATAATAAGGGGAAATCCCCTATTTCTATCTATTGATAAGACAACTATTCTTGATCCATCAGAAAGAAATCGATATGTATCTGATGGAGTCTACATCGTACGTAGAGCGCCCAAGCTTTAGGCCAGCTCAGTTCTCTTATCCATCGGTCCAATGCACTGGGCTCATCTCATGGATGGAGGGAAAAGCCAAAATGTAGTTGTGTTTTTGTTGTTCGCCGCCTCGACGCATTCCCTTCTCTCCCCGGCATCGTCCCACACAGAAAGAAAGAGCGCAGAGCCCCGGCCCGACCTGTAGTGTAGGTCCGCTAACGTAAAGCGAGGAGTTGAGCCTGAACTGGCGAACCGAAGTCACTTTCGGAACCATACTTCCTACAGCTAACACGTGTCCAGTCCAGCGGGAACGCGCAGCGCAAAAAAACGTAAGCTGCTATACCGAATCCCCCGCTGGCCATCGGGGACCGAGTGGTAAGGCCATGATCCGCAGGGGAACGGATCACTCATTCTTCCATTGGGGACAGGTGCACGAACGACAACTCCAAACGTCACACATCCGTCGCCTACTTACCGTTTAGGTGGCACCAGCGATATCCAGCTAAGGTAAGGAACTTAGTGTCGCGGCTGCTCCACTCCGCCGCGGTCTCATGAACTGAACTTCGTTGCCTTCCCGCGCGCGAAGCGAATGGGCGCTGTGCTGTGGGTCAGTTTCGGGGCGGGGGGCGAAGAGAGACCACAAGAATGATTCATTTGGATCGACGAGCTTTTTCAGCCCCAAAACTAAGAATGGAATGTCTGTCTATCCATGAACATCTATTCTATCTGTATATCTAGGGGATCTCTCTATACATATAAAATTGTTTTATGGCACGATATGATCGCCTAGCCGTAGCCGCATATTGAGCGCAGCGGATATGCGGGATTTCAGTTGGATCAGATCTTTCGCTTTGACGGAAGCTTTTGGACCTAGCGAAAAGGACTTTATAAGCCTTCGCGCAAGCAAGCGCGAGAGAAGCAAGCAAAGTAGAAGCTTTGCCAGAAGCAAGACGAGGAAGCAGAGCTGTCGTATAAGCGGTAGCTTCCCCCTACCTACTAAACAAAAATACAACAGTCGCGACCTACTTTGATTCAAAACAAAAGAAAGGCGGCAACAAGCAAACGGCTTTCTATCATAGTTGCAAGGGTTCCCTGAACTACTTAAGTTAAGTACCAAAGGCTGCTTTCGGTTGGTAAAGAAGGGGGCTGTTCACTACAAGCTATCAGCGCTGTCTTAGATTGAACGTCGACTTATCTTATTGCCGTTCAATCTCTAAGGCGGGTTTACGCTGAGAACGGAATAGTGTTCGTGTCCAAAGGTGAACAACGCCCTAGCTTCTAGAGTTCGCTGCTTTTCCCAGGCCGGAGAAGGGCTTATACTGCTCGCCTTTGTTTGATATGTTCATTCAGTACCAATACAAACGAAAACTACACCAAAGTGGAAAGGCCCCTATAGAAGCTAGAAGTAACCTCTAGTAGTCTAGTAGTCGGCCTAACCAAAGCGTCACGACAACAGAAAATGACCCTTATGAATGGAATCTGAAGTAGGGGGCTTAGCCCGCCCGCCTACCAATCAAAGAGGCTGAGAGTAAGCGTAAGCTCTTCGAGCTTCCCTTCATTCGCTTCGCGGGAGCCGCACAACACATAGCTGGAAGTCAGAGGGCCCATACTACCTGCCTAACCCCTCGCTCCGAGGGACCGTAGATAGGAAAAGACGTTATAAACCAAACCACCCCATTCATCTAAAAGAGAGGGGAAGGGGCCTATGTATTTGCATGACTCCTGCGGATTTTACCCTATCTACACCCGGAGCCAATCTCCTATCGGTCCTGCCACCACGCCGCAGAACGGGAGCTCGTGTGGAACCTTTTATTTCTGGCGTAACAGCGGTGGAACATAAAAAAAGATTACGGTCGCGTAACATAAGGGCCGGAGGTACGGTAAACTCAAAATATGACTCCCGAAGGGAGGGCCCGGCGCGCGCAATCCTATCCTCGTCCGAGTTTACCCCTTGCACTTCGGACAGCCGTCCGTAGCATCATAAGGAGGACCTCCCTTTCGGGGTCAAAAAATGGTACGGTACGTAGGAGGCTGGTCTTTCTCAACGTGGTGTATAGCACGAAAAACCTTTCGATACAAGATAGGGCCGTTCACATGAAAGAAGATAATCAACCCTTTCTTCTCTTTCTCGAGGGGGAAAGATGAAGAGGGTCTTATGGAGGGAGGGGGCAGATTCGGGCGCTTTTTTAAAAATCCTCCACTGCATCCAGGATCACAAGTGGAACGCTAAGCAGGGGGGAGGGGAAAGGCTTGGGCTGGGCCTACCTATCCCGATAGGACCTCATAAAGGAACGGGAGCTGTTGAGAGGTTCCATATAGCCGAGCCGAAGGGCAGAACTTCTGTACGTGATCGTAGTATGTCACGTCGTCTCGTCCCCGCAGCATGGAAAAGTACCTATGCACTATTTCCGGTTCACTGATAAGGAAGATAGAGTTGGGGTGGGGGTCTACGATGTGATACTCAAGTATGACCCGGGGAGATACATGCTAACTATGGGTAGAAAGCAGGAACCTTTATGTAAATAATTGAGGGGGGTTACAGATCAGATCTCTTATACTACCATCGATCGACAGAGCGGAACGACCAGAAAAAAAAGTGAAGTTAGAAAGCCGTATGATAGGCGGTAACTATCTTGTACGGTTCGGGGGGTAATCGGCGTACTCCGATCAGTGGGGGGGAATCTTTGGCTCTATCGAACATACAGGGAATTGGAGGTAGCATTCCACCGATGTTAAGTCATGGACTGGTTCCTTCAGCCCTTTTTCTATGTGTTGGTGTTCTATATGACCGACATAAGACTCGACTTGTTAGATATTACGGAGGGTTAGTGAGCACCATGCCGAATCTCTCTACCATTTCCTTCTCTTCCACTTTGGCCAATATGAGTTCACCTGGTACTAGCAGCTTTATCGGGGAATTTCCCATCTCAGTAGGAGCTTTCCAAAGAAATAGCTTAGTAGCCACATTAGCAGCGCTTGGGATGATTTTAGGCGCGGCGTATTCCCTTTGGCTATATAATCGTGTGGTTTCTGGAAATTTAAAAGCCGATTTCCTCCATAAATTCTCCGATCCAAATGGCAGAGAAGTTTCCATATTTATACCTTTTCTTGTTGGAGGGGCGACCGTCCGTTGAACTACCAAAGAAAAAAGGGTAAACCAATGTGATCATGACATTGTAGGTGCTTGCGATGGGGCGGATGCGACTTCCCTCAGTTGGTTTGGGTGGTATAGCCCGTTGCAGAAGTCCCCCCTTTTTTTGATCCATTTCTGTCTTTAGTCTTTAGGGAGCCAAAGCTTGACTTTACTAAAAAAATCAGGCTCGCGCAGGGGCGCTCACGTTTTTTGGCTGAGCCGTATCTTGCTGGGTGGGACCGAGAGCAAGAAAGGACGGGGGGCTACCATGCATGTTCTCGACCGTGTCTCCGAGGGACAGTTGAACGAGCGACTCATGAATGCTGCCGGGTTGGACGAGCCGAACGCGTTCGGTCTGTTTTTTGAGCAAGAATCACAGCGTTACCTTACCTTCACCATGATACGGACTCCAAGTTCTTATGGCAGAGCGCGAGGAGATTGATCATATCAATATGATGATGGGAATGGAAACCAGAAGCACGACCGACCGGGGTCCAAGATAATCAAACCATCAGTAACAGTTGTCACGTAAGCATGAGACTTTTTGGTAGTACCGGTGAACCGGATGGCCGCGGCGATGGAATCTGGGACGGAGGACTCGTAGTATCTCTCTAGATCTGGCAAAAGCGAAAGACCCCTTAACGAACGTAATTCGAATGGGGGCTGACCGCTGAGCCCACTCTGGCCTCGCAGGGCGGGCCCCTGTGGTTTCGAGCTGGAGCTGCCATAGCTTATGGCTAGAGCAATGGGAGGGGGCCCCGGCATAGAGAACAGTAAGGATAACGAGCGCTCCGCCCGCTTGGCGGGCGGCAGGAGCAGCGGGCAAGTGCTTGGTAGGCCAACAGCCCAGTGAACCGGGCGGGGCACTCGACGAAAGGGGGGCACACGGAGCAAGTACGAGAAATTTGCCCCGCTCCGCTTTATTAAAAGCAAGGACCACTACGGGAGGTCAAACCAAGGAAAGGCCCTATGGAAGTAGGGGCTCGTCCCCGGTCAATATTGGATCAAACAAGATAGGGCCGTAGCACTGACCTATTCTTTTTTTTTGATTCAATACAGGGAAAAGATCGTTAAGTTCCCTACCGAGACAACAGACACTCTCAACGGATCCTCCGCGCGCCGGGCATACCTCTTCTTCCTTCTGTGCGTCTTTCTCGTGGCGGGAACAGAACAACAGGGAAAGACCCGGCCGACCTGCCCAGGGCTCGAGGGCGAGCTTTATTTAAGAGAGAATGGGGAGTGAATCGAAAGGCTTCCGTTTTCGTTCTTGGTTTTTTGGCCTCTCGATCTTATTCGTAGTTGGGAAGGGGGAAGGAGTCTAAATCAATGGACATTAATGAACCATCATTGATGGACGTTGCACATGACACGATCAATTCTACTCAAGGTCCGGCGCTAATAGAAGTGGCTTACTCTCCTAGTAAGAAGGAAAAAGGCAGGGCTTTTTTCGTAGTAATAGTGGGCGGGTCTCATGATATCTATGCCGGCCGTCGGAATCAAATGAAGGGGTCGAAGGACCATTCGATTCATTAAGGGGCATAGATCTAGGCCTCTTTGTTTGGTCAATCACCAAAGGCGGGGGGGAACCACTATGGGCGAGACCCCCCGGCCTCGATTCTTTTGCATAGTCCGGGGGCCGGCCGCCGCAGAGCTGCGGGGCATAGCGGCGCCCTCGCCTGGCGCCATTCCCGGATCTAGCAGCAGACGGGCGGGCCGGGCCTGAATTCAGACCAGACTCTTCTTTATTTGAGCTGCTCCCACGCAAGCAGACCGGAAGATCTCAGTTGTCCAGGACTGGACAAGTACGTAGAGATCTTCGTGGGACCGGGGAGGGAGTCTCAATCGATCTTTTCTAGGATTCCTTATCACGCACGGAGATCTTTCCATTGATAGAAAAGAGGGCTCCCCCCTTGAACATACTCTTAAAGGTTAGGTTACTACCTGCCTCTACGGAAGAGGTTTACTTTGTACCGCCCGGAGGTCATATAGATAGAAACCCGGAGCGATAAGAACGCCCTACCCACAGCTACAACTACTGGCGCTTCAAAAGGCTTAGATTTCTTCTATCTAAGGGCGCTACAGCAAGCTACCTTTTTTTAGGTCGTGTAATAGGGAGGTGTAAGCCTCGAAAGCCTTTAGTACTTCGGTAGGGCGAGCAGCCCTTAAACCAAAAAAAGGTTTGGAACTCTTCCCGTATTTCTGCATTTCATTCTCTATTCGGCCCGCCTCAAACAAAATGATAAAAAAGGATAGGACTATTGATTCGAAGTCACTACGAAAGGGTCGGTCAATAGCATAGCTCTTTATTTCCCCGGTCTCCTTTCGAAGGAAAGGCCTTCGCATTCCTAATCCGGTAGGGGGCCGGACGGCTTTGTTTGCCCCAGCTTGGCTAATCGCATCCCCGCGCAACGACATTCTTTGTGCGCCCCTTACCGTTCTCGCTCAGTCTTTGCAACGGCTGGGGAGGCTGTCGTAGAAGCGAAGCCTATCGCCACGCCGACCATCAAATACGAGATTGGGCCCCTTCTCAAAGATTTGATGGAAAGGCCCAGCCCACCCAAAAGCGCTTATGTAATATGGGAACTCATGGCTGGAAACAATCCTTATGGTTTTGATATCCGGTAGGAATAATCAGAATCAAAGTCCAGGTTGGTTGGTGAGCCTAGTGATAGGAGACTATCTAGCTTGGTTCGGAGAGCACTTGTTGGGTTAAAGATTTTTTTGTTGCTAAATGTTACGGCCTAAATGCTGAACTATTGACCCTACTTGTTCGGATGGGTGTTCACCCCAAAGTGTTCCCGGACCGCATGCATACATACGTAAGTAACTTAGTGCAACATGGCAAATTTCATTGAGAGGAATCAGCAAAGAAAAGAAAAAAGGGTCAACATCTTAATGTGTATTTTTTAGAGATTGTCCTCGGCTCGGGCTGAGGAGTGTCCACATGAGTTCGTTGAGGTGTCTACACAGGTTCGAAGACGCTCTTTTTTATATTCTGTCGAGAGTTCGGATTGCTCCACCTAAGTAGAACGAAAAGAAGGAATTGGAAATTCAAAGGGGGAGCCAGAAGCTTCGCTTCCGGTAGCTTGCTTACTCTCCTAGTAAGAAGAAGGCTCTTTGGCGAATTCTTTAGATCTGGGTAGAGTCTCGCTCAGTAAAGATAGTTGTAGATTCGTAGAAAAGGAGAGTAGCCTTGATTCTCTTCTTTGATCACCCAAAGGTTTCATTAAGGCTTTACCTGTTGTTCTATATCTATAGGACAGAAAAAACATCCAAGGAAAATGCCCTGCAACCAATTACTGCCTAGGGAACCCATTTGCTCGCCTGGCACGACAAACTAAAACAGGATGATTGGAAACTGGCCTAGCATATGACTCTATAATCAGCTAGTCGGAATCGGAATATGCTTTTACCCTGGCTTGAACTGGTTTACTCACTGGCACTGAAACTAGATAGCAACTGTAATTGTAATTGGATGGCAAGGAAATCACAAGATTGCTCACTTAAAACCTAGCTTGCAGGCGCCTGCTGGCTCTCCTAAGTCTCTTTCCCTTTCCTGCAACTGGAACTCCAAATGTAGCACTGGATGTAAACTCTCACTTGAAGAATTGCGAGCTTGCCTATAATTCCTACTTGAATAAAAGAAAGGCCTGCTTTCAATTTAAAGGCTGCCTCACTCACCGTAACAGACTCAGGCGCTAGAGAACTCGAACAATGTCCAAAGAGGGCATTGGGATTTAAATAACCCGGCTTTCAAACTAACTTAGATATGCTATTTTATACACTCACTTACAAGAGGCAAGTTTTATAAATAGAAATCCACTTTCTTACACTAGGGGAGATTCCTTATATGCTCACTTCGGAAAAGATGAGTAAACAGTCACTTCTAAAAAGGAGAAAGGAGGTGGATGCCTATTCTCTCACTTATGATTCGGGGGGGGGGGGGATACGCCTTAAGTTAAGCCAGATAGATTGATCTTCATGCGCACTCAGAGCACGCGGCAGCTCAATGACCACAAAACCCGCTTTCTCCTGCTTTTTATAACTATCTATAATGATCCAATTAGAACTTGCTCGGGAAAAGGCATATAGAATGGAAAGCAACTCGCCCCACAGCAAACGGAACGACAACAGTCTTGCTTTCTCTTGTTTGATCTGTTGGCTCGAAAACTAGCTTCAAAGTTTGATAACTGTCTGTCTTTAATCTGTACCTGGCTTGCCTTAAGGAACATCAAGTGAACTTCTTTCAAACGAACTGGCCAGGAGAAAGGAGAAGGAAGTAGATTAGGGCAGGCTAACAGCGCCAGGAAATGTATGAGAACTCGCCAGTCCTGCCTATGTAACCTATTCGATTCACTCTCCTGGTCCGACAGCAAAACAAAGTGAACTTCCACGGGATCTGCCATCGAAAGGAAATGGCCTGGACATTGCAGGAAATACATATATATAGGCTGCAGATGGCCCAGAATATGCGATTGCGGATATACCTGAATACGCTATGGGACTGATCTTTCCCTTGCCAGCTGGGTTGCCCTACCTAAAAAAATATGAGACTTCAGGAGACCCGCTATTTAGTACTACATATGCAAAGCAAAAAAATAAAACTTAAAAGATACGAGTATCAAACTGGTATAGCTTACTACTTAGAATGCTTAACTCTCTGTTTTTGACCCTATTCCTTCGGCTAGACCTATTCTCTCCGCTGGATCAACAAAGTAGGATCCCTTGTTTTCTTTTCATTCCTCAGAGCTAAGACTTTAACTAGATGGCACTCCAACTTACTCAGAGATTGCCATTTGATTTCCTCCTTTCCTGCCGGATTTCTTTTATCAGCTTGAAAACTTGTTAGCCTTAGGGCTGTAATTGGATTAAGTGAACTCCCTATTCTAGTATTCCTCCAAGGAAAGTATATTAGACTACTTATAACAAGCCCGAAAGAGGTAGAAGGAAAGGAAACTCCCACTTATACTCCATGGGCAGGGGAGTCAAATAGAGCTCCTTCTTCAGAAGCAGGGACTTACCTTAAGACTGAA